AATTATATAAGCTATTAAGCTTTTGGATTCATAATTCAATGATAGAGTATGTGATTAATATATAATATATTATTTTATTTAATTTTATTTATAAGAATTATATTCCAGATCAGATCAACTACTTGATTTTCTTTATGAGTTGCTATAGAAATAAATTTATTATCTTTTATTCCTTTATTATCTAATCCTAAAAATATATTATTTAATGAAGGACCAATAAAATATTTTTTAATTCAAGCATTTGGTTCAGTAATTTTATTAATAGGCTGATTAATAAATTCATACAGTTATTTGAATAATATATATTTATTTAGAATGTCAAATGTAATTTTTTATATTTCATTAATATTAAAATTAGGGGCTGCTCCATTTCATTTTTGGTTTCCAAGATTAATAGAAAATATAAGTTGATTGAATTCATTTTTATTAATAACATGACAAAAGTTAGGCCCTTTAATTTTATTAACTTATATTAGGAAATTATTATTTTTTTTAATAATATCTTCATTTTTTAGGTCCTTAGTTGGGGGTTTAGGTGGATTAAACCAAGTAAGGATACGAAAAATTTTTGCTTATTCTTCTATTGGACACATTAGATGATTACTTATAAGGTTAATATTAAATGAATTAAATTTTATTTTATACTATTTATTTTATTTCTTTATAATATTTTTATTTTCTTTAATTTTCTATTTAAATTTAATTAGTAGACTTATACAATTATTATTTTATAAAGAAAGATTTTATATAGAAAAATTTTTTATTATACTTAGATTTTTATCTTTAGGTGGTATACCCCCATTAAGAGGATTTTTTGTTAAATGAATAATTTTAAATTCTCTTTTAATCATAAATATTTGGTTCATTAGGTTTGTTATACTTTTTAGAACTTTAATTAACCTATATTATTATATTCGAATTTTCTATTCAACAATAATATTATCAAACTTTAGCCCTATAATAATTTCTTTTAAATTTAGATTTAAATATTTATATTTAATTAAATTAATTATTTTAATAATAATATTTAGGGTTTTATTTATTCCTATTGGAATTTGAGTTCTTTAGAATTGCATTCTAATATCATTAACTTTATTTACATATATAAATTTACAATTTATTGCTTTATCAGCCATTCAATTGCGATGAATATTTTCAACAAATCATAAAGATATTGGAACAATATATTTTATTTTTGGTGCCTGAGCTTCTATAGTTGGGACATCTCTTAGTTTACTAATTCGTGTTGAATTAAGACAAACTGGAAATTTATTAGGGGATGATCAATTATATAATGTTGTAGTAACTGCACATGCTTTTGTCATAATTTTTTTTATAGTGATACCAATTATAATTGGAGGTTTTGGTAATTGACTAGTTCCATTAATACTAGGAGCTCCTGATATAGCATTCCCTCGATTAAATAACATAAGATTTTGATTACTTCCACCTTCATTTTTATTACTTATTAGGTCCTCAATAGTTGAAAAGGGGGCAGGGACAGGATGAACTGTATACCCCCCTCTTTCAAGAAATATTTCTCATTCTGGTGCATCTGTAGATTTAACTATTTTTTCTTTACATTTAGCTGGAGTTTCATCAATTTTAGGGGCTTTAAATTTTATTACTACTGTATTAAATATACGTACATTTGGGATAGTAATAGAGCGTGTTCCATTATTTGTTTGATCTGTAAAAATTACTGCTATTTTATTACTTTTATCACTCCCTGTATTAGCAGGAGCTATTACTATATTATTAAGAGATCGAAATTTAAATACTTCTTTTTTTGATCCTAGAGGAGGGGGGGATCCAATTTTATATCAACATTTATTTTGATTTTTTGGACACCCTGAAGTATATATTTTAATTCTTCCAGGTTTTGGTATAATTTCTCATATTATTAATCATTATAGAGGGAAAAAAGAATCTTTTGGGACTTTAGGTATAATTTATGCTATATTATCTATTGGTTTATTAGGTTTTATTGTATGAGCTCATCATATATTTACTGTTGGGATAGATGTTGATACACGAGCCTATTTTACAGCAGCAACAATAATTATTGCTGTACCAACAGGTATTAAGATTTTTAGTTGATTAGCTACTCTTTATGGTTCAGAATTTAATTATGAACCAGCTTTACTATGAGCTTTAGGATTTATTTTTTTATTTACTATTGGGGGATTAACTGGAATCATTTTATCAAATTCTTCTTTAGATATTATTCTTCATGATACATACTATGTGGTAGCACATTTTCATTATGTCTTATCAATAGGAGCTGTATTCGCAATTTTAGGGGGTATGGTACATTGATTTCCTTTATTTCTAGGTGTATCTTTAAATATTAATTGATTAAAAGTTCATTTTATTAGTATATTTATCGGGGTAAATTTAACTTTTTTCCCTCAACATTTTTTAGGTTTAAGGGGAATACCCCGGCGGTATTCAGATTATCCTGATATTTTCTATTCATGAAATTTATTATCATCTTTAGGATCAATAATTTCAATAATTAGTGTATTATTTTTTGTATACATTATCTGAGAAGGAATAATTTCTTGTCGATTAATTGTATGATCTTCACATATATTGAGATCAAATGAATGAAGTCATAATATCCCTCTTTTAGATCATACTTACAATGAATTAATGTTATCAGTAAATTAATTATGGCAATTTGAGATGAATTTAGATTTCAAGATGGTGCATCTCCTTTGATAGAACAATTAATTTTTTTCCATGATCATACAATAGTTATTTTAATTTTTATTACAATGTTGATTGGATATATAATATTTAGATTAATATATAGAAAATATTTAAATCGGTTACTTTTGGAAGGACAAGAAATTGAGACTATATGAACAGTTTTTCCTGCATTCATTTTAATTTTTATTGCTCTTCCTTCTCTTCGATTATTATATCTATTAGATGAAATTAATAACCCTTTCATTACATTAAAAGTTATTGGACATCAATGATATTGAAGTTATGAATATTCAGATTTTAAGGATTTAGAATTTGATTCATATATAATCCAAATTAATGATATAATAATTGGTGATTTTCGTCTTTTAGATGTAGATAATCGGGTTGTTTTACCTAGAAAAAACCAAATTCGAATTTTAGTATCTGCTGCTGATGTTCTTCATTCTTGGGCTATCCCAGCATTAGGTTTAAAAGTTGATGCTGTACCAGGACGATTAAACCAAGTTATAATATATATTTCTCACATTGGTTTATTTATTGGGCAATGTTCAGAGATTTGCGGAGCAAACCATAGATTTATACCTATTGTATTAGAGTCTATTCCAGTATATAAATTTTTAGAATGATTAAAAATTAAATAAGAATTTGACTGATTTAAGTAATAATTTTTTAAATTATAAGAATGTAATTAAATATAATATGAATTTGTCAAATTCAAATTAAAGAATGCCACAAATAAAACCTTTAATATGGATATTACTTATAATATACACTGGAGCTAGAATTTTTCTTTACATAATTATAATTTTTTACTTTAAAAATAAATATAACTTAAATTATAATGAAAAAATAAAACTTATTTTAACTAATTGAAAATGATAACAAATTTATTTTCCATTTTTGACCCAATCTCTAGAATTTTATTTAATTTTAATTGAATTAGTTTAATTTTTGGATTATTAATTATTCCATTTAGATATTGAATTATTCCAAGACGAATTTTAATTATAAAAATAATTATATTTTATACATTACATAAAGAAATAAAATTATTAATAGGAGGAAGATATTTTTTAGGTTCAACAATAATTTTTATTTGTTTATTTACTCTAATTATATATAATAATGTATTTGGTCTTTTACCTTACATATTTACAAGAACTACACATATAGCAATTACATTAAGTCTATCCTTTCCTTTATGGGTTAGATACATAATATTTGGATGAATTAATAAATCAACCCATATATTTACACATTTAGTTCCTCAAGGAACTCCTACACTATTAATATCATTTATAGTATTAATTGAGAGTGTAAGTAATGTAATTCGCCCTTTAACTTTAGCTGTACGTTTAGCTGCTAATATAGTAGCAGGGCATTTATTATTAAGACTTTTAGGAAATCAAGGAATTATAAGTTCATATTTAATTTTATTTTTAATTTTATTTAGACAAATTTTATTAGTAATTTTAGAAAGAGCTGTAGCTTTAATTCAATCATATGTATTTATAATTTTAAGAACACTTTATTCTAGAGAAGTATATTAATGTCATTACAAACTCACCCTTATCATATAGTTGAATTAAGTCCTTGACCAATTACAGGAGCTATTGGAAGATTTATACTAACTATCGGGTTAATCAATTGATTTTATATATACTCATTATCAATAATTATTTTAGCCTTATTAATTATTTTAATAACAATATATCAATGATGGCGAGATGTAATCCGAGAAAGGACTTTTCAAGGTTTACATACAAGTAATGTATCTATAGGTTTACGAATCGGTATAATTTTATTTATTGTCTCAGAAATTTTATTTTTCTTTAGATTTTTTTGGGCTTTTTTTCACAGTAGTTTGGCCCCTATTATAGATCTTGGTTCATTTTGACCCCCCTCTGGGATTGAGGTTTTAAACCCATTTCAAGTCCCTTTATTAAATACTATTGTTTTATTAAGATCAGGGGTTACTGTAACTTGAGCACACCATAGAATAATAGAAAGAAAAATAAACAACACAAGACAAGCATTATTATTTACAATTATTTTAGGTTTATATTTTACAATTTTACAAGGTATAGAATATTTTGAAGCTTCTTTTAATATTAGGGATTCAATTTATGGGACAACATTTTTTGTTGCAACTGGATTTCATGGTTTACATGTAATTATTGGAACCCTATTTTTATTTGTATGTTTTTTACGTAATTTAATTGTTCATTTTTCAAGTTCACATCATTTTGGATTTGAAGCTTCTGCTTGGTATTGACATTTTGTTGATGTAGTTTGATTATTTCTTTATGTATCAATTTATTGATGAGGTTCTTAATATAATTTAGCAAATATAATATATAATATATTTAATTTCCAATTAAAAAATTTAAAATGTTAAATTTATTTTTTAGTAGAAGTTTTATTATTTTAATTATTTTAACTATTATAGTTTTGTGCAGAGTTTTAAGAAAAAAAAGATTAATGGATCGTGAAAAAAATTCTTCATTTGAATGTGGATTTGACCCAAAAGAATCAAGACGTATTCCTTTTAGAATACGGTTTTTTTTAATTGCAGTAATTTTTTTAATTTTTGATATTGAAATTGTTCTATTGCTTCCAATTCCTATTTCATTTATTACAGGTAATTATATATTTATTTATTATACAAGAATTTTTTTCTTAATACTTTTGCTTATTGGATTATTTAATGAATGGAATGACGGAGCATTAGATTGGGCTAAATATATATGTATTTAAATTATAAAATTTGAATTGCAATCAAAAATTAATTTCTATGTAGTTTCGACCTATAATATTAAAATTTAATTGTTAATTAAGAGATAAGAAATTTGGTTTCTAACCTTAATTTTACTTTTCATTAAAATTAAAATGTATTCATATACTTATTTTCAGTAAGTAAGACTTTACAATCTTCAATTGTATGTTCAATGAACTATTTATTTAAAAATAAATTAAATAAAATCCTAATGGAAATATAATAATAGATAAATATAATTTTAATGAATTATTCTGTAAAATTTCATTTATTTCTCTCGAAACTTTTAATATATTAAATATACTTAAAGAACTTATTATTTCTATTCAGTTTGTGTCTGCTTTGTATGAGTTAGCCCTATATTTTATAGTAAAATAAATTAAAGATTGTCCAGAAATTTCTGGGTAAAATCATATTGAAGAATTATAAGATTTTATTTTGTAATTTTTAAATTTTAATAAATATAAAGTTTTATTTCTCAATATGTATCCAATTCAAATTCCTACCAAAATTAATAATGATGTAATTAATTTAATATGTGTAGGTAAGTAAATAACTATAGATGAATCTATACTTAACCACCCAATTGTACTTCCACCAAAAACCCTCCCAGAAATTAAAACCAAAGCTCCATTATTTAATTTGTTTGTATAAAATCTTAAATTAAGACTTTTTATTCTTATTTTATTTCAAAATGAAAAATATATTAAACGAAAAGTGTATATAACAGTTATTCCGGTTGCTAATAATAATATAATTAATGAAATTATATTTATATTAGACCTAACTATTATTTCTAAAATTATATCTTTAGAATAAAACCCGGCTATAAACGGGATACCACATAAAGCTAAATTAGCTCTGTTTATACAAATACTAATAATTGGGAGGTGAAATGTTATATAACCTATTATACGGATATCTTGGAAATGCAAAAATTTGTGAATTATAATACCAGCACAAATAAATAATAAAGCTTTAAATAAGGCATGAGTAATTAAATGAAAAAAAGCTATATTAGTTATATTTAATCTAATAATTGATATTATAAGGCCTAATTGACTTAAAGTTGACAAAGCAATAATTTTTTTTACATCATAATCATAATTTGCTACAATCCTTGCTATTAGTATAGTTATCCTAGAAAATAATATAAGAGATACATTAAATAAAATATATCTCCTTAAATAATTATTTAAACGAATTAATAAAAATACCCCTGCAGTGACAAGGGTTGATGAATGGACTAAAGCTGAAACTGGTGTAGGAGCTGCTATAGCAGCAGGTAGCCAAGCAGAGAATGGAATTTGAGCACTTTTTGTTATTGCAGCTAATAATATAAAAAAACATACTCAAAGTTTTATTTCTTCATTTAAATTATTATTTAAACTAAAAAAATTTCAATTTCCATGGTTTAATATTCAACCAATACATAATAAGAAAGCCACATCCCCAATACGGTTGGTTAAAACTGTCAATATACCCGCAGCTGAAGATTTAGTATTCTGATAGTAAATTACTAAAATATAGGAGACTAATCCTAACCCATCCCAACCAAGTAAAATTGTAATTAAATTAGGAGAAATAATTAATAATATTATTGATAGAATAAATAATAAAATTAATATCACAAATCGAGATTTAAATTTTTCATCTTCTATATAAAAATCACTAAAAAATATAACTGCGCTTGAAATTAATAAAACAATAGTTAAAAATAAACATGTAATTCAATCAATAATTATTGTTATAATTAAGTTTATTGAATTACAATTCAAAATTTCTCATTCAATAATAATAATTATATTATTAATCATAAATTTTACTCTAATTAAAAATATGAAAATAAAATTTAAAAATAAAATAATTATTGATAATTTAAATAATGATTTCATTATTCAACTTTGATACCACAAATCAATATTTAAAACTTTATTATTATAAATTAAAAATTATTTCAGGTTTCAAAATTAGTAAATTTAATGGGATTCAATGTAAAAATATAATTATGTATTCACGTTCATAAACATTAAAAAATTTTGATAATTCAGCAATTTTTCCATGATTAATAAAAGAATATATATATAAACTATAAATTGCACTCAAAAACGATACTAAAGAAATTAAAATTATAGTTATTTTCCTCCAAGAAATTAAACTAATAATAATTCTAATTTCTCTGAGTAAATTCATTGAAGGGGGTGCAGCTATATTACAAATAATTAATAAAAATCATATTAATCTTATTATTGGTAATAAATTTAATTTCCCTTTTATAATAATTATTGAACGTCTAAAATAGCGTTCATAATTAAAATTTGCTAAACAAAATAAACCTGAAGAACATAATCCGTGGGCTACTATTATGGAAATAGCTGAATTAAATCCTCATTGGGTATTAGTAAATAAAGCCCTAATTATTAACCCTATATGCCCAACTGAAGAATAAGCAATTAATAATTTTAAATCAATTTGACGAATACAGGTAATTCTTGTTATAACACCTCCAATTAAACTAATTGAAATAAATAATTCTCTAAAATAATAATTATTAAATTTAAAAATTCTATATAATCGGGCTACCCCATATCCCCCTAATTTCAATAAAATCCCAGCTAAAATTATGGACCCAGAAATAGGAGCTTCAACATGAGCTTTAGGAAGTCATAAATGAATTATATATATAGGTAATTTAACTATAAATGCTATTAAACAAATAATTATTAAAAATTTTATATTAAAATAAGAAAATCTTAATAAAAAAATTGAATTAGTTATTAAATTATTATTTAAACTTAATAATCCAATTAATAAAGGAAGAGAAGCAAATAAAGTGTAAAATAAAAGATAAATTCTTGCTTGCAACCGCTCAGGCTGATACCCTCAACCTAAAATTAACAGTACAGTAGGAATTAATGAAGCTTCAAATGAAATATAAAATTTTATAATATTTATTCTTGAAAATGCATAAATTAAAATAGAGAGTAATATAATAATTATTAATGAAAATAAATTATTTTCCTTTATTTCATATATTTTGTACCTTGATAAAAATATCAAAAAACATGTTCAAGATGTTAATATAATTAGTGGGAAAGATAAACAATCAAATCTTAGTCTATAAATAATATATTTTGGATAAAATAATATATTTCTGTGAAAAATTATTAATAGAATAAATAAAATTATATTTCAATTTGAATAAAATCTTCATTTTTCTGTAGATTTTTTTAGTAAAATTATCAAAAACAATATAATAACAAAAAGTTTTAACATAAAATAATTCTTAATCTTTTAAAATAATCATTACCATGACTACGGATTAAAGATACAAGAAGAGCAAGGCCAATTCTAGCTTCACAGGCTGTAATTGTGAGAAATATTAATGATATAAATAATTCTTTGTTTGTAATTAATAATCAAGTGTTTATTATTCAAAATATGTTTAATATAATGAATTCTAAATTTAATAAGATTGTAAGTAAATGATTACGTTTAGAAACAAAAGAAAAACAACCTAAAATTACTATAAATATAGGAGTTAATATCAAAGTAAATATATATAAATTTAACATAATTTAAAATATTGATTTTGTAAATCAAAATTGAATAACTTAAGCTTCCAAAGCTTATATTTAAAACTTATGATTGTATTATATATTATAATTTATTTATTTGGATTTATATTTATTCAAATAATTCACCCACTTTCAGCGGGGGTTTTAATTATTATACAAACATTAATTATTTGTGTAATTATTGGAACTCAATCAATAAATTTTTGATATTCATATATTTTGTTTTTAATTTTTTTAGGAGGATTATTAGTATTATTTATTTATATTTCAAGTTTAGCCCAAAATGAAATATTTAATTTTGGTTCTAAATGATTTACAAAAATAATATTCAGTATATTAATTATAATAATTATTTATATATTAATTAAAACAAATTTAATTTATACTTTAGATTCAGTAGAATACACACCTATATTAAATTTAAAAATAGATAACACAGCATCATACTTTTATTCAAATAATTTAATAAAAATTACTATATTTTTAGGATTATACTTATTGATTTGCCTAATTTCAGTAACTTTTATTTGTCAAATTATTAAAGGGCCTATACGACAAAAATTTTAATGTTAATTATATGACGAAAAGAAGACCCAATTATTAAAATTATTAATAAATCTTTAATTGATTTACCAGCCCCAAGAAATTTAAATTTCCTATGAAATTTTGGTTCTATATTAGGGATTTGTCTATTAATCCAAATTATAACTGGGTTAATAATTGCAATACATTATTCTGGACATATTAATATTGCATTTTGGTCTGTAATTCATACATCACGTGATGTAAATTTTGGTTGAATAATACGATATTTACACGCTAATGGTGCTTCAATGTTTTTTATCTGTATTTATTTACATATTACTCGAGGATTATATTATGGGTTATATAATTTAAAACACACATGGATAATTGGGGTTAGACTATTATTTTTAACTATAGCAACAGCTTTCTTAGGATATGTACTTCCTTGGGGTCAAATATCTTTTTGAGGGGCTACTGTAATTACTAATTTACTTTCTGCTATTCCTTATATGGGATTAAATATTGTTCAATGATTATGGGGGGGTTTCTCTATTGATAATGCAACATTAATTCGATTTTTCTCTTTACATTTTATTCTACCCTTTATTATTACAGCTTTTGTAATAATTCACTTATTATTTTTACATCAAACTGGGTCTTCAAATCCTTTAGGAGTCGAAAGAAATTTATATAAAATTGAATTTCACCCTTATTTTTCTATTAAAGATTTATATGGGTTATTTTTAATAATTTTTTTATTTTTGATAATAAATTTATTAAATCCTTTTATATTAGGAGATCCAGAAAATTTTATTCCTGCAAATCCTTTAGTTACTCCTATTCATATTCAACCAGAATGATATTTCTTATTTGCATATGCAATTTTACGTTCTATCCCTAATAAATTAGGAGGTGTAATTGCACTCGTTTTATCAATTAGAATTTTATTTGTTGTTCCATTTATCTCTAAAATGAAATTCCAAAGATTATTATTTTATCCTTCAGGCCAAATTTTATTTTGGTATTTAATTAATGTAGCAATTCTTTTAACTTGAATTGGTGCTCGACCTGTTGAACCGCCTTATGTGTTTATTGGTCAAATTTTAACTATTGTATATTTTAGATTATATTTTTTTATTCCTTATACAATAAAAATTTGAGATAAATTAATTTCATAAACTATAAAACAATTGTTTTGAAAACAATTTATTAACACTTTTATTAAAATCAAATATATAATTTAAATGCAAGGATAATAATTAAATATCTTAATCTTAAAGGAAGAAATCTTTTTCATGCAAGATATATAAGTTTATCATATCGGTATCGAGGTATTACACCCCGGATTCAAATAAATCAAAAAGTTAATAATGTTAATTTAATAATCAAAAATAAATCATTTATAAGATAAATACATAATGACCCTATAAAAAGAACGACACTAATTATACTTATAAATAAAATACTAGAGTACTCAGCCATAAAAATTACAGCAAATCTACCACTACTATATTCAATATTAAAGCCAGATACTAATTCACTTTCTCCTTCAGCAAAATCAAATGGAGCCCGGTTAGTTTCGGCCAATATAGAACCTAACCAACATATAAATAAAGGTATAAAAACAATTATATATCATATAATATTTTGTTCATAACATAAATAAAAAAGATTATAAGTTTCAGATAAAAAGATTACTCTAAACATAATTAAAGCAAGTCTTACTTCATAAGAAATAGTTTGGGCTACTGCACGCAATGCCCCTAAAAGAGCATATTTAGAATTTGATGATCAACCAGCTCCTATTACTGTATACACAGATAAACTAATACAACAAAGAAAAAAAATAATACTAAATTCAAAATCAATCGAATAAAATATATATGGAATAGATACTCACAATAAAATTGAAATAAAAATATTTAGTAATGGAGCAAAATAATATGAAAATCGATTTGCTAATACAGGAGTAGTTATTTCCTTAGTAAATAATTTTAATGCATCAGAAAAAGGTTGTAAAATTCCTATTACTCCAACTTTATTTGGACCTTTACGAATTTGTATATATCCAAGAATTTTTCGTTCTAGTAAAGTAAGAAATGCAACTCTTAATAAAACACAAATAAACAACATTAAAAAAAATAGTATTTTCATTATTTATATACGAAACTTAAATTCGTTACATCTTCTGCCAATTGATAAAATCATTTATTTTATATGGTCCTTTCGTACTAATATAAAATTATTATATTTTAAAGATAGAAACCAATCTGGCTCACGCCGATTTGAACTCAGATCATGTAAGAAATTAAAAGTCGAACAGACTTATTTATTAAGCTTCTTCACCCAATAATTATCTTAATCCAACATCGAGGTCACAACCCATTTTGTCGATAAGTACTCTAAAAAAAGATTATGCTGTTATCCCTAAGGTAATTTTAACTTATAATCATTACTAATGGGACATAAATAATTATATTTTTAGTATAAAAGAAGATATATTCTTTAATTACCCCAATCAAATCTACAAATTACTATTTAATAATTTATAGATTAAACTCATAGGGTCTTCTCGTCTTATAAAAAAGTTTCAGTCTCTTCACTGAAAAGATAAGTTTAATTAATAAATAAAAGACAGTTATACTTCAATTTACCATTCATACAAGCTTTAATTTATAAAGCAAATGATTATGCTACCTTTGCACAGTCAAGATACTGTGGCCATTTAAAATTTCATTGGGCAGGTGATATTTTTTATATATACAAAAAACAATGTTTTTGTTAAACAGATGAAATATAGTTTTGCTGAATTCCTTTTATTTATTTAATTATTATATTATTTATAATAAAGTATTTACTAATTTTTACATTATAATTTTAGCTATAATTAAATAAAATTTTAATTTTAAATTCAAGTAGAAATAAATTATTATTAAATAATGAATAATAAAATTATATAATATATTGTAATTTTCCTTTGAGTTATATTTATGCTTATCCATAAATATCTATTATATCTAAAATATAAAATTAAAAATCCAGATAAAATTAATTTCGTAAACATTTCATTACTAAAAATTTTTTATGTGTAGTTTTGTAACAATACATTTAAAAATTTTTAGATCAATTAATTTCGGGAATAATAAGTTTATTATTTTCTTATAAAACCATTATACAAAAGGTACATAGTATAATTATTAAAATTAAATTATTAAATCTCCTTTTCAGTTTTCAATTTATAATTTTAAATTTAAATAATTTTTAAACCAAATATTAATAATTTAATGTAAATAAATTTATTAGATTCTAGATATAATTTCCATTATATCTACTTTGTTACGACTTGTTTTATTTATAAATAAAAATGACGGGCGATATGTACATAAATACTTACTTTTCAAAAAAATATTATAATTTTTTTTACTTATAAATTCATTTTCCTTAATTTTTTCAAATTAAATCTAATTATAATTTCTCAATGTAACACATAATAACTTATATATACTGCACCTTGACCTGATATATCAATAATGATTTATTAGATAATTAAATTTTATAATAAAATCTATACGGAGGTATACAAGATAAATATAAGTGAAATAGTTCGTGAGGTATCGATTAAATTACAAGTTCCTTTAGGAAATATTCACCGTCAAATTATTAAGTTTTTTGATTATTACTTTAAAAATAATTATTAATAGTAGGGTATCTAATCCTAGTTTAAATATAATATCTATATAATTATTACATATAAAATTTCACCTGAAATATATATATACATAAATAATTAACTAAAACTATTATAATAAAATTACGTATAACCGCAGCTGCTGGCACGAATTTTGCCATTAATATTTTTATATAAAAATATAAATTAATATAAACTTATTTTATTTAAACATAATTATTTTTAAATCATATTGTGTAAATTATAAAATAAAATAATATATAATAATTAAACATAAATATAATACATTGATAGTGTAATAATTATTTATTAAATAATAAAAAAGAATTATCTCCCTATAACTCGACCGGAAATTCCGGTCGAGTTATAGTTTAGGTAAATAAAATTTATT